ATCGTAAGCTAATCCCGTGCTTACGAATAACCAACCCGCAATGAATAGGGAAGGTATTGTAATGCTATGAATGACCCAGTATCGAATACTGGTAATAATATCAGCAAAAGAACGTTCTCCTGTGCTTCCAGACATGCCGAGCTCCACATATTCTTGTACAGTCAAAAGGTGATCGATTCCGTAAAAGATCAGATCAGTAAACGGAAATTTACTGAAATTAAGCTTTTGTGAGATCGTCAATATTGTACCGAGGGTGCCTTTAGAGTATACCGAATCAGTATAGCTATCCTTCTTCTAACACAGCAACGCAATCTCAATATTGATTAAAAGGAGATGCTATCTCTTTTCTTTCTGCTTTTGCTTGTAGAGGTAAAACCAGGTACTATAGATCGGTTAAAACGTGAATCCGACGGGGTTCCTTTCTAAGGATTTCTGAAATTGATGAAGTAGATTATTCTATTCCCACAATTCAATTAGATAGATGTGAAATCCCCTTTTTCGTAATTGTGTAGAATAAGTTTTTTGTTGGAATCCTTTTTTGAATCAATAGCTTAGTTGTCCAGTACGAAGTAAGAACTATACTATACTATAGTATTCGATAAAAGAAATAGAAGAACGAATAAAAAAAAGGAATAATCCATATTTGTGACGTACAACATATTATATTGTATTAGGTCTAAAAGGGCGTTCTTGACACTTTAATTACAAGAATTACAAGGGTGATACTTAAATAATATTATTAATATAATATGAAAGAAAAGGTAAAACCTGGGAAGGAAAGGGAAAAACTACTAGGAATTACTAGTCTTAGAATCTAATTGGAACTTTAAAGAACGATTTTGTTTTTTCGACCGATGTTACTCGATTTTTGTTATTTTACCCTACAATGATTCGAATTTTTCAATGAAAAATTTGAACTTGAATTAATTCTTTCAATTGGTATTTTTGCTTATTCTCGTATCTTTAAAAAATTTGAACATATAATTCGGGTAAGTGACTTAAAAAAGTCTACTTAGGCAAATACTTTATAAACATATGTCTAAAAAAAAAGATTTCCTTTAGCTACTTCATGCCTACGATAACTAGTTATTTCGCTTTTCTACTAGCGGCGTTAACTATAACTTCAGTTCTATTTATTGGTCTGAGTAAGATACGACTTATTTAATTTGAATTTAATTCAAATTACTTTTACAGTTCATAATAAAGAAATTTTTCTGCAGTATTCCATCTATTCTATAGTTCCTTACCGCGCGAATTTACAATTCTTTGGTCGTCAAGATTCATGAGTAATCCGGATTCATATTTAAGGATAGATATTACCTCTCTTTTTCTCCTTTAAAAAAATAATAATAAAAATGATTGAAGTTTTTCTCTTTGGAATCGTCTTAGGTCTAATTCCTATTACATTGGCTGGGCTATTCGTAACTGCATATTTACAATATAGACGCGGTGATCAGTTGGACCTTTGATTTATTAAGATCGATTTTGTTGATTGACCTCGCCTTTTCTTTAACTTTAATCTGGCAAAAGTCAAACTCAGAGTCTGTTCAATTATTGCCATGTAATTTTGACCTAACAAAACAAGAAAGGAATCGCGCTCTGTAGGATTTGAACCTACGACATCGGGTTTTGGAGACCCGCGTTCTACCGAACTGAACTAAGAGCGCTTTCTTATAAAAAAAAAAGACTGTAAGGAAAGGGATTCTTTTTCTAGCTCTAATACATCTTGTATACGTCTACGTCTACTACCCTTATAGAGTATGATCCAAATAGTATGATATAATGAAAGGCTATCTATGTCCAATTTTGAATCGATCTCAATGAATCTCTCGTTACTGTTCAGAGTAGAGGAAATAAGTAGGGATGACAGGATTTGAACCTGTGACATTTTGTACCCAAAACAAACGCGCTACCAAGCTGCGCTACACCCCTTTCAATTAATTTACAGTGTCATTGTAGAGAATCCCTGTTTTGTTTTCCACATATTTCTCTTTATTTCGTACATTGATAAAGATAACTTGAAATAATTTTTTTTTCTTTTTCTCAGGGAGTCCATGTTCAAATACAAAAATACAGGCTGTTCTTAGTTACATATACATCTTATCATATCAGCACTTTGCTTATGTATTACAATAAAGAAGGAGGATTTTAAATGCGAGATCTAAAAACATATCTCTCCGTGGCACCAGTACTAAGTACTTTATGGTTTGGATCTTTAGCAGGTATATTGATAGAAATTAATCGTTTTTTCCCCGATGCATTAACATTCCCTTTTTTTTCATTCTAATTCGAGTCATTTTATTGGTCTAGTTATTGGCAGAGGAAGGGGTAAAGAAGATTAGAGATAGAATTCAATATCTGGGACTCGTACTTCCCCCCTCCCTACTCTATTGTATTGTATTGTTTGTTTTATTATTTTATTTTTTAGATTTAGTATTATATTAGAATAAATATTATATAGATTGTTTATTATTTAAGGGCATTCTATTATTATATGTTAGTTATTATTATATTAGAAATGTTAGTTATTTAGTAGAAAGAATTCGAATAAGTTATAAAAGAGAAACAATAAGAAGGCATTCAACCTCCGTAAAAGTAGGAACTAGACTAAGGCTTAAATAAGTGGTGCCGGAGATGGAAATATGGCTAGGATAACAGTATAAAGATACTCATGAAATGAAATACTCCACTTCAATTCGAAATCTAAAGAGAACTGCCTATACTAGTTATAAACCTTTTGTATTATTGGAATTGTACTACTTATTACTAATATATTGTTACTAATATATTGATTGCATGATTGCAACGAAATCTCTCATAATTGGATTTAAAGCTGGCAACTTCCATCTTTTTACTTCCCTTCTTCGATTTAGATCGAAAAATCGAACAGTTAAATGAATAGAAAAAAAGGAGGTTCATGGCGAGGGGGAAAGATATCCGAGTAAGGGTTATTTTGGAATGCACTGGGTGTGTTGAAAAGGGTATTCGTGTTAATAAAGAATCAAGAGGCATTTCCAGATATATTACTCAAAAAAATAGACACAATACACCCGGTCGATTGGAATTGAGAAAATTCTGTCCCTATTGTTACAAACATAGGATTCACGGGGAAATAAAGAAATAGATCGAATCAATCACCCGGGTGTCACTCCTTCAAGGAACCTGAAACACGATATATTACGATATATTAAATATATATTAATATTAATTATTTAATATAATAATTAATAACAATAACATATAAAAATAGAATATATAGAATCTCTAAAAAAAAAAAAGAAAGAAAACATGCATAAATTCAAGCGACTCCTTCATAAATCCAAGCGATCCTTTCGTAGGCGTTTGCCCCCGATCAAATCGGGGGATCGAATTGATTATCGAAACATGAGTTTAATTAGTCGATTTATTAGTGAACAAGGAAAAATATTATCTAGACGGGTGAGTCGATTGACCTTAAAACAACAACGATTAATTACTACTGCTATCAAGCAAGCTCGTATTTTATCTTTGTTACCTTTTCTTAATAATGAAAAACAATTTGAACGAGGTGAGTCGACGGCTAGAACTGCCGGGCTTAGAACCCGCAATAAAATAAAATGAATAGGCTTACTCTTCAATAGAATCAAACTTCCAATCCGAACTCAAATTAAGAAAAAGAGTGAATTGAGTATGGGTAAAAAAAAAAAGAATCAATCTTTTTTTTATTGAACGTGTTTGCTCATTGTAACGACTTTATCCTATTGTATAATACAAATTTCTACTCTACCTTCCCGGAATTTCTTATTCAGGTACTTCTATGATTAAAGATTCAAGTATTTTTAGCGATTCTTTCCAATAACACTATTTTATTTTATTATTTCATTGGAAATCATATAAAGACAGTTTCTGTTTAATATAGCTATCTGGGCAAGTATTTTACGATTAAGAAGCACCCGCCTCTTATACAAATTATATATTAATCCACTATAACTAGAGGATACCCCTCTCTCGCGAATTACTGCATTTATCCGAGTGATCCACAAATGACGAAAATCCCTCTTTTGCCTATCTCTATCCCGATGAGCCGAAACCAAAGCTCGTATTTTCTGTTGAGTAATAGTTCGAGTAAGTCTTGAATGAGCCCCGCGAAAGCTTGAGGCAAATAAACGCATTTTTGTTCTACGGTTTCGAGCTATATATCCTCGTCTAATTCTGGTCATTGAATAAATGAAACTCTGAGGAATAACTGATTGATTTCCTTTCTTTCAGTTTTTCCTTTACTAGCTTATATAATTAACAAAACGGGTTTCCCAATGTATAAAGTAAAAACTCCAACGGCTTTTGCTACGATAACCTTCCCAACCACGAGTTTTTTAGGAGGCATTGATCAAATGCCCCGAAAAGAGTCAATATAAATGGATAAAGATATTGTGGGTTCCATCGTTTATATGGTAATTTTCAAAACGGTAAGGTCCTCTCTATACACCGGAGCCCTTTTCTTGATTCTTCGTTTTTTTGTTAACTTGTACAGTTCACATTCTTTGGCTCTACCCATGGAATTCTCTAGTACTAGACCTTTCACAAGGTGATCTACCTTTAATACAGTAACGGTATTTAATTATGAAGATTTCTTGGGTTAGCTTGACCCTCTTAGTCCGTTCTTGCAAGAGTATAAGGCTGATATTTCTGCTTAAAAAAGAAAAAAGAAATTCCCTGGATAATAAGTTGCTACGAATTGGTTAATTCTTTTCATCTTAAATTGAAAAATAGAGGGAGTGGTCGTGTTTGTCCCAACGAAAACCATCAATTTTGTGCACAATAAACACAATAACAATATTTTTCTTGTTTTTTTAGATTTAGAGAAGAGAATGGATGTAGGAACCCCATTCTATCCTAGTCATTGATACTGTATCGATCACTGAGACTGGAATTCTTTTCTTTTGTCCCAGTCCAGGATCTGAACGCGTCGCACATACACCCGAGTACATGTTCCTCGGCGCTGAGGACATCCCCTAAGAGCGGGGGATTTCGTTACATTTTTTATTGGCTGTCTCGTATTCCTAATAAGTTGTTTAAGGGTTGGCATGCTGAAGGGTTTAATGGTCTATGGTCTATAGAATTAAGATGGTTTAGATTGATCCTAACCGGATGATTATGAATTCTTTGAATCTATTTTTCTTTACTTATATTCAATTGAGTAAATAATGAGTAAATAAAAAATAAAAAACTATCTAAAAACTATTTCATATTAATTAAACATTGCAAATCATAATTTATGTGGAATCTTTGCTATTTTTCAACCGCTACAAGATCAACAATTCCATGAGCTTGGGCTTCTGGTGCTGACATAAAAACATCCCTTTCCATGTCTTCGGATACGACCCATAAAGGTTTTCCCGTTCTTTGTACATAAACTCTTGTGACGGTTTCGCGCAGTTTCAGCAGTTCTTCCGCTTCCAGGACAAATTCTCCCGTTTGTGTCTGATAAAAAGCACTATAAGGTTGATGGATCATTACCCTGATGATATAGCATAATCAATTTAAAAGGTTATTCGATTTTTCATCATTAAGGCGCGAGAATTGAAAAAGAAATAAAAAAGATAGAATTGACCAACCGTACGGGCAGGGTTTGCACATTGCATACGGCTCTATAATAAAATTGACTTTTACCTTCCAACAAACCACCAAAGAAAAAGGAAAAATATCGAGTTTATCATCAGATCCAGATTGGTTTGGTAAATAATCTAATAATTACCTAATTGACCCTCCTTTTTTTTGAGGAGTTCAAAAATAATATGACGGCTCCGTTGCTTTATACCTTATATCATATATTATTTAATAAATTTTTATTTGTGATTCAGCAATCCCAAAGTTTCTTTTTTTTTTCAAATAAAACAAATCCAATTATAAAAAATCATCGAATCTTGTTTTTTGTATTCTTTTCTAACATAGCCAAAACAGCCTGTTGGTGTGAAAAAAAAGGGTTTGTGACACTGAAAGGGGCTTCCAAAAAATAATATCAAATCGGGACTACCTTTTTTCATACTACTCTTTCGATACATAATTGAATGTTTTTGTAATAGTTTTTGAAAAAAGAATATAATTTTTTGATATCGAATTCGAAGTGCCATGCTATTATTACTTAAAAATATTTCATATGGCGAAGGCATAGTTTTTTTTCTCTCAAAAAAAAAACTCAATGGCGCCAAGCGTGAGGGAATGCTAAACGTTTGGTAATTTTTCCTCCGACCAGGATAAAAGATCCCATTGAAGCGGCTAATCCCAGGCATATTGTCTGTACATCCGGTCGCACAAATTGCATAGTATCATAAATAGCTATTCCAGGCATTACCCATCCGCCGGGAGAGTTGATAAACAAATAAAGATCTTTGGTATCACTCTCCATACTCAGATATACTAGAAGAGCAATGAGTTGATTCGAGATATCGTTATCAACTCCTTGGCCTAAAAAAAGTAATCTTTCTCGATAAAGTCGGTTGATTAGGATAAACTTCAATCCTGTAGGAGCCGTACATGCACCTTTTGATGCATACGGTTCAACAAAAATAAATTAAGAATCAATGTGTAGATCCTAGTTCTTTTTGTTTTTTATATTTTTATTTATTTATTTATAAGAGGCTCTTTCTAATTTTCTATTCTCACGAATAAACTTTTTATTTCATTTTTCAAGAAAAATGAGTTTTGGCCTGTTTACCGAACAATACAATTTACTAAACTTATTGAACTAACTTCTCCTTGATGTATTGTTTCATCGAGATCCAATCTAAATCACGATGGGATTCTCTTGTTCCTGAATGGGTTTCTTCAATTCTTTTAGGTTTATGCTGCTCTACTCCGAGTAAAGATCCGCCCGATTTTGATTTGCACATATAGAACAAATGCTCCCACTACCGCGTCTTTTTGCGAAAACTTCGTTTTTTTTATTTATTTCATGTCTTCCGTCAACTCTTTTACGTACTAATCATATTATTCAAAAATTCTGATTAACGGGTGGAGATTACTTGAATGTAATAGTAATAAAAAAATAATACATATGATATATGATACAAGTAGAAATGCTAGATTATTATCAATGGGTTTTTTCTAAACGGAGCCTGGATACCTCATTTTATTAGTTCAAACAAACCAACCATAAATTTGATTCTAATTGATAATATTAATTTGAATGTCGCCCAACAATTAAATCTTATTTTCTGCACTTCACGCTCCAAATTTTGGATGATTCAATCAATATTTTTTGGGCGAAGCGGAAGGATTTCTCAATCGGGGGAGAGAATGGGGAAATACCATATGACCCACTCTATCTGACAAGTCGCACTATACGTCAACCCAGGATGCATCGTTTTCCCCAGGATTTCGAAAAGGTACTCTTGGAACACCAATAGGCATTAAATGAAAGAAAAAATATTAAAGTACTATATCTTACTTTGATGTGGAAGCGTAATAATGTGTTTCTTTCTTTTAATAATTTCGTCTTTTATCCCATTTTATCCAGATATTTGATATCCATATATTTTTTTGGATAAATAAATTCAAGGAAGACAGAATGAAGAAAAAAAAGGAGATTTCTTACGAATAGGTACTTTGAATAATAAACGAATATGTATAGATTCGACCGCCTAAAAAGGTATAAACCCCCATTGCGTATTGATACTTATCGGGTATAAAATAGATTTGCTTCTCTTTGTTCATATGACCCTAAATTGTTTCATTATTACTACTAAAAGCCTTGAACAAAGATTAATACTTTCTCTCAGCTAATGCACTGAAAATGAGAGGTCCATGGCAAAGTTTTCCAGTGCAATAAAGTTACATAGTGTGATTTTTCGTTGATAAAGAGGTATTTCCATGGGTTTGCCTTGGTATCGTGTTCATACCGTTGTATTGAATGATCCCGGTCGTTTGCTAGCTGTCCATATAATGCATACAGCTCTAGTTGCCGGTTGGGCTGGTTCGATGGCTCTATATGAATTAGCAGTTTTTGATCCCTCTGACCCTGTTCTCGACCCAATGTGGAGACAAGGTATGTTCGTTATACCCTTTATGACTCGGTTAGGAATAACCAATTCATGGGGTGGTTGGACTATTACAGGTGGGACTGTAACGAATCCGGGTATTTGGAGTTACGAAGGTGTGGCTGGGGCACATATTATGTTTTCTGGCTTGTGCTTCTTGGCTGCTATTTGGCATTGGGTATATTGGGATCTAGCGATATTTACTGATGAACGTACAGGAAAACCCTCTTTGGATTTGCCCAAGATCTTCGGAATTCATTTATTTCTTTCAGGGGTAGCTTGCTTTGGGTTTGGCGCATTTCATGTAACAGGATTGTATGGTCCTGGAATATGGGTATCCGATCCTTATGGGCTAACCGGAAAAGTCCAATCTGTAAATCCGGCGTGGGGTGTGGAAGGGTTTGATCCTTTTGTTCCGGGAGGAGTAGCCTCTCATCATATTGCAGCAGGGACATTGGGCATACTAGCGGGACTTTTTCATCTTAGTGTCCGTCCGCCACAACGTCTATACAAAGGATTGCGTATGGGAAATATCGAAACTGTCCTTTCTAGTAGTATCGCTGCTGTCTTTTTTGCAGCTTTTGTTGTTGCTGGAACTATGTGGTATGGTTCCGCAACTACTCCCATTGAATTATTTGGTCCCACTCGTTATCAATGGGATCAGGGATACTTCCAGCAAGAAATATATCGAAGAGTTGGTGCTGGGCTATCCGAGAATCAAAGTTTATCCGAAGCTTGGTCTAAAATTCCTGAAAAATTAGCTTTTTATGATTACATTGGAAATAATCCGGCAAAAGGGGGGTTATTCAGGGCGGGCTCAATGGATAATGGGGATGGGATAGCTGTTGGGTGGTTGGGGCATCCTATCTTTAGAGATAAAGAAGGACGTGAACTTTTTGTACGTCGTATGCCTACCTTTTTTGAAACATTTCCAGTGGTTTTGGTAGACGGAGACGGGATTGTTAGAGCCGATGTTCCTTTTCGAAGGGCAGAATCGAAGTATAGTGTTGAGCAAGTAGGTGTAACTGTTGAGTTCTATGGTGGCGAACTCAATGGCGTCAGTTATAGTGATCCCACTACCGTTAAAAAATATGCAAGGCGTGCTCAATTGGGTGAAATCTTTGAATTAGACCGTGCGACTTTGAAATCCGATGGTGTTTTTCGTAGTAGTCCAAGAGGTTGGTTTACTTTTGGCCATGCTTCGTTTGCTCTTCTCTTCTTCTTTGGACACATTTGGCATGGTGCTAGAACCTTATTCAGAGATGTTTTTGCTGGTATTGATCCAGATTTGGATGCTCAAGTGGAATTTGGAGCATTCCAAAAACTTGGGGATCCAACTACAAGAAGACAAGTAGTTTGATACAACATTGCTTCGTTACTTTTCGCTTCCATTTTTTGACATAGGGCACCGGGGATTTTTTGATCGGAATTGCCGACTTGTCTTTGATTCTTGCTCCTTCTTTATTTTATCCAGGATACGACTCCAAATAAACAGGTATGAAAGCTATAATTGTAAACCACAATCAAATCTATGGAAGCATTGGTTTATACATTCCTCTTAGTCTCAACTCTAGGAATCATCTTTTTCGCTATCTTTTTTCGAGAACCACCTAAAGTTCCAACTAAAAAGATTAAATGATTTTTCATTTTCTAAATTGAAGTAATAAGCCTCCCGATATTGGAGGCTCATTACTTCAAACTTCAACTAGTCCCCGTGTTCCTCGAATGGATCTCTTAGTTGTTGAGAGGGTTGCCCAAAAGCAGTATATAAGGCATACCCCGTAAAACTTACAAGTAAACCAGATAGAAAGATGGCGACTAGGGTTGCTGTTTCCATTATTATAAAATTTCAAAACCACAATGAATCTATGATATAAGATTACTTATTTACAACGAAATTGTATACAAAGTCAACAGATCTCAATGAATACAAAATAGGAGTTATGGCTACACAAAGCGTTGAGGGTAGTTCTAGATCTCGTCCAAAACGAACTGGTGTAGGGGGGTTATTGAAACCATTGAATTCGGAATATGGTAAAGTAGCTCCTGGATGGGGAACTACTCCATTGATGGGAGTCGCAATGGCTTTATTTGCGATATTTCTATCTATTATTTTAGAGATTTATAATTCCTCCGTTTTACTAGAAGGAATTTCAATGAATTAGATTTATCAGAATAGCTAAGTCCTAGCTTTGCTTTTCACTCTAAAGCAAAGGGTTTAGGTTTGTATTTTGGGTCTATTTTGGTAGTTCGATCGCGAAATTTCTTTGTTTCTGTATTTCCGTAATATGAGTGTGTGACTTGTTAAAATAGATCCTATTGATAGTACAGAGAATAGGTCTGTCATCTTCATAAAGGCGGTTTTCCTCGTCAGATATTCATTCGAATATTTGGAGCACGAACTATTTGAAATAGATTACGAAGTATTAGAACTATGATTCATACTTAAAATTCAGACCTCGTGGCCGGGCTCTACAAATTTTCAAAGAGTTTGAAAGATTTTTATTCTTTCAAACTCCCGTTCATGCTTAGTTTGATACAGGGCAAACCCCTTTTTTATTTTTAATCATTCTATCCGCTCCTATTCATTGAATAAGCGAGGGTACAAGGGTTCTTAACTCAGATAATCCTTGGACTTAATTTGAAGGTCATCGCCATTCTAGTATGAATCTGAGGTTTCAATAGGTTCATGTGGTCTTAACAAGAGAATTCCTATCAATAATAAAAAAGAAAGTAAATCCGCATTCCAAAGCAATCAAAAAATAAGAAATCTAAAAGAAGGTAAATAGAAGATTCAAGAGGCCTGTAATGATCAACATCAAGACGAATGAGCCGACTTGATATTTTAGCATTATAACCAAAAAGGAAAGGTTTCGGGTTTTTTATTTGCATTCTTTTGTATCTTCTGATAAGATTGAATCATTAGGATTAAGAAGTTTCAAACTTTGAACTTTACTATATTTTGAACTTTACTATATACAATACACATATCCGCTTCCACCACTATTTTGGTCTTTGTGTTTGAGCTGTACGAGATGAAAGTCTCATCTACGGTTCTTGGAGGGGGATCCCTCTTCTCTTGGGTTACCTATCTCAATAAAGTCTATGATTGGTTCGAAGAACGTCTTGAGATTCAGGCGATTGCAGATGATATAACTAGTAAATATGTTCCTCCTCATGTCAACATATTTTATTGTCTAGGAGGAATTACGCTTACTTGTTTTTTAGTACAAGTGGCTACGGGGTTTGCTATGACTTTTTACTATCGTCCAACCGTTACTGAGGCTTTTGCTTCTGTTCAATACATAATGACTGAAACCAACTTTGGTTGGTTAATCCGATCAGTTCATCGCTGGTCGGCAAGTATGATGGTCCTAATGATGATCTTGCACGTATTCCGGGTGTATTTGACCGGTGGCTTTAAAAAACCCCGTGAATTGACTTGGATTACTGGTGTGGTTCTTGCTGTCTTGACAGCCTCTTTTGGCGTAACCGGTTATTCTTTACCTTGGGACCAAATTGGCTATTGGGCAGTTAAAATAGTAACGGGTGTACCGGACGCTATTCCTGTAATAGGAGCCCCTTTGGTAGAGTTATTGCGTGGAAGTGCTAGTGTGGGACAATCCACTTTGACTCGTTTTTATAGTTTACACACTTTTGTATTACCTCTTCTTACTGCCGTATTTATGTTAATGCACTTCTCAATGATACGTAAGCAAGGTATTTCCGGTCCTTTATAAAAAACAGAAATAACTGATTAATGTGATCAATCTTTGATCATTGATGACTTGGGGGAGAAGAGTATTTCATTGCTATAAATATGGATTATTGAAAAGAATAAGACATGTATTTGGATATTTATTTTCCTTCAACTCCACAAAATTTTATTATTTATTTGACACGAATAGTCGAATAGTTGATGGAAATTCTCTTAAGAGAAAATGGATTATGGGAGTGTGTGACTTGAACTATTGATAAGGCCGTGTAGATATATGCTTTGATCTGCCACATTGAAATTCACAAATGTGTCTTTGTTCCAACCCCTGCGTAAGCTCCGTACAAAAAGGGTAGGCTGTTTCGCTTGCAGAGATTTTTTTCTATGATCAGATCCAATCATGTTGTCATGTCGTACATGAGTAGGCCCCGTAAGATCCAGTCGAATAAGTGATGTGGCGTAATCTTTATTCTCTTTTATCTATATCTGTTATTCTGTTTAATTATTTCTTATTATTAATTTATTAATTGAAATATTCATACTTTTAATATCTTTTAATATTAATAATTATAGTATGGAAATGCACTCATTTCCTCTGCATCAACCTCATTTATGATTTATGATACTATCGGAGTGAATCGGGAGATCTAAAGAATGACAGTGGCTAGACTCTTTTAGTAACAAGTAAATTCTTTGTATCTTAAAAAGTCCCGATATTTTTTGTAGATAACGGGCAATCACAAGGTGTGAGACGACCCAAAAAGCACTTG